TTATTTTATTTTATATATAAATTAAAAGTTACTTTCTATTTTTTTTTTATATGCGAATTCCATTAAAACGAAAAAATTTTGATGGAAAAGTTGTTTATTTTATTATTTATTATTTGTATATAATATAAATGATTTATTGATATATATAACATTTAATTCAATATATCATTATAAGTTTTATTTATTTAATATTAATTGATTATTCTAATTTATATATTTATCAAAAATTGGAGCTACCTATTTTTTTAAAGAGAAGAGAAATGATTATATAATAAAATATTTATAGTAATATATGAAGAAATATTTTATATTATATAAATATGATATAACAAATACAATTTATTTAATTAATATTATTAATATATTTATATAATTATTTATTGTATATAGATTATAATTATATATATTTAAATTAATTCTATTTAATAAAATATAATTATATATTAATTAATATAATGGATATATTTGTATATTAATACATATTATATTAAATTACATATTGTATTAAATTAAAATATTTTATATTATTTATTCTTTCTTTATTTAACCAGTGAAAAGAAAGAATAAATAGAAAAGAAAGAGAATAAAACATTTATTAGTATAAACGTTCCATATCTATATCTATTTATATATAATAGAGAAGTAGTTGTTGTCAAGAAGGAAATTTAGATTCTGATATTTTTTAACTTTTTTATTATTAATTTTTATTTATTTTCTTAATTTTATTGTCATGTTTAACTTTTTGTGTTGTTTATTTTACTGTAGATGTTTCATTTAATTTTAAAAAAGTTTTATTCTTGCTTATTTATTCACTTTTTCTTTATATTATATGCAAGTTTTGTAATACTAAATGTTCTTTTTGCAGTGATTTGGTTTAATTATCAAGTTAATTTGGAATTAGTAATTGATGAAGTATTGGCATAATTCGTGCCAGCAGCCGCGGTTATACGATTAATACAAGTGAACATTATTGGTTAAACAGTTATTTGAATTATTTGGATTTAATTTTAAAATTATAAGGTGAAATTTGATTTTTTTTTGTAATCCTTTTTATGAATCTGTGAAACTTAAAATATAAACTAGGATTAGATACCCTATTATTTTAATTGTTAATTTTTCTTACCTGGGTATTAATAGTTAAGGTCTTTAAACCCAAAGAATTTGGCGGTATCTCATTCCATTCAGAGGAACCTACCCCGTAATTGATAATACACGATTAACTTCACTTAATTTATTTGTTTGTATATCTCCGTTATCAGAAAATCTTTTTGGAGTTATAATTTTCAAAATTTATAATTATAAAATATTTCAGGTCAAGGTGCAGCTTATAGTTAAGTGGAGGTGGGTTACAATAAATTTTTATTTATTATGGAATTGATAATGAAAAATTTTAATGAAGGTGGATTTGATTGTAATTTAATTTATTTAATTTATTTGATATTGGCTCTGAGGTGTGTACACATCGCCCGTCGCTCTCATTATTATATGTTATAATAGTAAACTTAATATAGATGAGATAAGTCGTAACATAGTAGATGTACTGGAAAGTGTATCTAGAAAGGTTAACAAGATGTAACTTAATAGTAAAGTTATTCACTTACACTGAATTTATTTCTGTGCAAATCGGGATGTCTTGATTATATATATTATTATTTTTATTTTTTGTTTTTTATTTATTTAATAGAAATAATTTTATTGGTTAAGTGTCTTAGTATATTTTATAGAATGGATTCTAATTATTATAGTTTATTAGTAATGTAATTGGTTTATGAAATAATTTATTTAAATAAATTAAAGTAAATTTAATTTATTGTACCTTTTGTATCAGGGTTTATTAAAATTTTAGTATAAATAATACTATTCTCAATTTAGGTTGATTTATAAATATATTTACTTTAATGTATCATAATTATTATAAATATATTTATAGAAATGAAATGTTATTCGTTTCCTAATATATTTAGTTTCCTAAGAAAAAATTTAATTTTTTAGAGTTTCTGTTTAATTTAATTTTTTAATTTACAATATTTACTTATTAACTCTTTAGGGGATAAGCTCTGGAGAATAATTATCCTATAATTTATTAATTTAAAATATAATTATAAGCTTTAAACCAGCTATTTTTTGATTACGTTTTAGTTCATTATTTTTTATTATAATTTTATAAAAATTTTAGGTTTTATATTAGGATAATAAATTAAATATTATAATTTTTGTAATAATGATGAAATTAGTATAATATTATTGTTTGAAATATTTAATTCTAATAACTTATTATAAGGAATTAGGCAAAATAAATTTCCGCCTGTTTATCAAAAACATGTCCTCTTGAACTATATTTTGAGGTCTGGCCTGCTCACTGAAAATTTTAAAGAGCCGCGGTATTTTGACCGTGCAAAGGTAGCATAATCATTAGTCTTTTAATTAAGGGCTGGAATGAATGGCTTGACGAGAAATTAACTGTCTCTTAATAATTTATATAATTTAACTTTTAAGTCAAAAGGCTTAAATTTTTCTTTAGGACGAGAAGACCCTATAGAGCTTGACATTTTATTTATATATAGTTTTTAGTTGGTCTTTCTATATATAATGATAATGTTTTGTTGGGGTGACATGAAGAATAAATAAACTCTTCATTATAAAATCATTTATTTATGTTTATTTGATCCATAATTTATGATCATAAGATTAAGTTACCTTAGGGATAACAGCGTAATTGTTTTTGAGAGCTCATATTAACAAAGCAGATTGCGACCTCGATGTTGGATTAAGAAAAGTTTTGGGTGCAGTAGCTCATTAACTAGGTCTGTTCGACCTTTAAATTCTTACATGATCTGAGTTCAGACCGGCGTGAGCCAGGTCGGTTTCTATCCTAAGTTTTAAGAAATTCATATTAGTACGAAAGGACCATATGGATAAAATATTTTTTATCTAATTGATTAAAATTAATTTACTATTTTGACAGATTAATGTGTTGAATTTAGAATTCATTTATGTAGTTTTTCTACAAATAGTATTGATATTTTATGATTTAATTATATTTATTTTAAATTTTATCCTTTTAATTATTTGTGTTTTAATTAGTGTAGCTTTTTTAACCTTATTAGAGCGAAAGGTATTAGGTTATATTCAGGTTCGTAAAGGCCCTAATAAGGTCGGTTTTATAGGTATTCCTCAGCCATTTAGTGATGCAATTAAGCTAATTTGTAAGGAACAACCAATTCCTATTATATCAAATTATTTACTTTATTATTTTTCTCCTATTTTTAATTTAATAATTTCTTTATTAGTTTGAGTTATTTTTCCATATTTAACTTATATATGTTCTTTTTCTTTTGGGTTTTTATTTTTCTTATGTTGTACTAGTTTAGGCGTTTATAGTGTAATAATTGCTGGTTGGTCATCAAATTCTAATTATTCATTATTAGGTTCATTACGATCAGTTGCTCAAACTATTTCTTATGAGGTGAGATTAGCTTTAATTTTATTATCTTTAATTATTTTAATTGGTAGATATAATATATTTGATTTTATAAATTATCAATTTTATTGTTGATTTATTATTATTTCTTTTCCATTATCTTTAGCTTGTTTTGCTTCATGTTTGGCAGAGACTAATCGAACTCCATTTGATTTTGCTGAGGGTGAATCGGAATTGGTATCTGGATTTAATATTGAATATGGTGCTGGTGGTTTTACTTTAATTTTTTTGGCTGAATATACTAGAATTATTTTTATAAGAATGTTATTTACATTAATTTTTTTAGGCGGTGATTTTTACTCTTTTATATTTTATATTAAACTTGTTGTTATATCATTTGGGTTTATTTGGGTTCGCGGTACTTTACCCCGTTTTCGTTATGATAAATTAATATATTTAGCTTGAAAAAGATTTTTACCTTTATCTTTAAATTTTTTTATTTTTTTTATTGGGTTTAAGCTTTTAATAATTTCTTTTATTTAATTAAATTTTTTAAGAAAAGTTAATAGAAGAATTGAACTTCTAATTTTATGTTTTCAAAACATATGCTTTCTTAAGCTAATTAACTAATTATTATTAATTAGTTTATCTCATATATTTGCTACATGAACATTAATTAAGAAATAAGAAAAATAAATAATTGTTAAAATTTGTCCTGTTATAATATATGGTTCTTCGACTGGTCGTTTACCAATTCATGTTAATAAGCATACAACAATTACTATAATTCAAAATAAAATTTGATTAATAGGATAAAATTGAATTCCTCGAAATGGCGTTTTATTATAAAATGGTAAAATTATTAAAATTCTAATTGATAAAAATAAAGCAATAACACCTCCTAATTTATTAGGAATAGATCGAAGAATAGCATATGCAAATAAGAAATATCATTCTGGTTGAATGTGAACTGGTGTTACAAGAGGATTTGCAGGAATAAAATTATCCGGGTCTCCTAATAAGTAAGGATTTATTAAGCATAAAATAATTAGTAGAGATATTATTAATACAAATGTAATTGAGTCTTTAAATGTAAAATAAGGGTGGAAAGGGATTTTTTCAATATTTCCATTTAATCCAACCGGATTATTCGATCCTGTTTGATGGAGGAAGAATAAATGGATTGCAGCTATAGCTACAATAATAAAAGGTAAAACGAAATGAAATGTAAAAAATCGATTTAATGTTGCATTATCTACTGCAAATCCCCCTCAAACCCATTGAACTAAATCTGTTCCTAAGTAAGGGATCGCTGATAATAAATTTGTAATTACTGTTGCTCCTCAAAATGATATTTGTCCTCATGGTAAGACATAACCTATGAAAGCAGTTGCTATAACTAGAAATAGAATAATTGTTCCAATTATTCATGTATGTGTATATATATAAGATCCATAATAAATCCCTCGCCCTACATGTAAATAAATACAGATGAAGAATATAGAAGCACCATTTGCATGAAGTGTTCGGATGATTCATCCATTGTTTACATCTCGGCAAATATGAATAATTCTTCTAAAAGCTATTTCAATATTTGGTGTATAATGTATTGCTAAAAATAATCCAGTTACAATTTGGATTACTAAACATAATCCTAATAGTGATCCAAAATTTCATCAAAATGAAATATTAGTTGGTGCTGGTAGATCAATTAAGGAATTATTTAGGATTTTAAATAAAGGTTGTCTTAATCGTAAGGGTTTATTCATTAGTGAATTTATCTTATTTTTCGGATTGGTCCTTGACTAATGTTGGTAATTTTTACCACTGCTACTAACGCGAGAAATAGATAAATTATTATTATTATTGTAATGATAGATGATGGTAAATTATATAATTTTTCAAGTGATAAGGTTATTTCTTGATAATTAATGTAATTATTAATATTTATAGTTTCTGTATTTTTAATTAAATCTATAAATATTATTTTATTTATAATTAAAAGGATAGTTATTATAATTATAAATAAAACTAAAGTGATAATTAAGGTAATTGATTTAGGTTTAAATATTTCATTTGATGTAATTCTTGTAATGTAAATAAATAAAACTAGCATTCCACCTAGAAATGTTAAGAATAAAATATATGAAAGTCAAAATCTTTCTATTATTGTTCCCGTTATAATTCCAATAAGGAAAGTTTGTAAAATAATAAATATTATTATTGATATAGGGTGGTTTAATTTAATAAAATTAAAATTTAATATATTTGATAATGTTATAATTATTATTTTAATCATTTCAGGTGTTAGTTTATAAAAATATTGGTTTTGGGGACCAAAGATAAAAGTTTTTTTTACTCCTGAAGTTTTAAAAATGGGGGGCTCGTCTATTTCCGGTTTACAAGACCGGCGTTTTTTTTAAACTATTAAAACTAATGTTTATATTTTCTATTTTTACTTCTTTATTGATTTATTTTTCTGGTGTTTATGTTTTTTCTTCTAAACGTAAGCATTTATTGATAGTTTTGTTGAGATTAGAATATATTGTTCTTTCTTTATTTATATTAATTTTAGTTTTTTTAATTCAATTTGATTTTGATTATTTTTTTCCTATTATTTTTTTAGTTTTTTCTGTTTGTGAAGGGGCTTTAGGACTTTCTATTTTGGTTTCAATAATCCGTTCTCACGGTAATGATTTTTTTAATTCTTTTGCTCTTTCTTTATGTTAAGGTATTTATTAATAATTATCTTTTTGATCCCTCTTTGTTTTTTGAATAATTGTTGATGATTGGTTCATTCTTTAATGTTTTTATCTAGTTTTGTTTTTATAATTTTTATTTATTCTTATGCTGATTTAAATATAATTAGATACTTCTTTGGGGTTGATTTTTTTTCTTTTAGTTTAATTTTATTAAGTTTTTGAATTTGTTCATTAATAATTACTGCTAGAGGTTCAGTTTATTTATCAATATATCATTCTAATTTTTTTGTTTTTATTATTTTGTTTTTATTAATTATATTGTATTGTTCTTTTTCTAGTTTAAGTTTATTATCTTTTTATATTTTTTTTGAATCTAGACTTATTCCTACTTTATTATTAATTTTAGGTTGAGGATACCAGCCTGAACGTTTACAGGCTGGTATTTATTTAATTTTTTATACTTTGGTTGCTAGATTGCCTTTGTTATTGGTTTTATTTAAAATTTATAGATTTTCTTATACTCTTTATTTTCCTTTATTATTTGATTTTGGTTCTTATTATTTTATGTTTTATGTTTTTATTATTTTGGCTTTTTTAGTAAAGATGCCAATATTTTTAGTTCATCTTTGACTTCCTAAAGCTCATGTTGAGGCCCCAATTTCTGGTAGAATAATTCTTGCTGGTGTTTTATTAAAGTTAGGTGGTTATGGTATTTTTCGGGTTATAAAGGTTATTACTTATTTAGGGGTAAAATTTAATTATTTATGATTATCATTGGGTTTATTTGGTGGTGTTATTGTTAGATTTATTTGTTTTCGTCAGGTTGATTTAAAGTCTTTAATTGCTTATTCTTCTGTTGCTCATATAAGAATAGTTATTGGTGGTTTAATAACTATAAATTGATGAGGTTGTATAGGTTCTCTTTCTTTAATGATTGGTCATGGTTTATGTTCTTCAGGGTTATTTTGTTTGTCAAATATTATTTATGAACGTTTAGGTAGACGGAGATTATTAATTAATAAAGGTATAATGAATCTTATACCTAGAATATCTCTTTGATGATTTCTTCTTAGATCATCAAATATAACTGCTCCTCCTTCTTTAAATTTGTTAGGTGAGTTAATATTATTGAATAAAATTATATCTTGATCTTCTTTTATATTTTTGGTATTAATCTTATTATCTTTTTTTAGAGCTGTTTATACTTTATATATATATTCTTATTCTCAACATGGTGTATTTTATTCAGGTATTTATACTTGTTCTCTTGGTTATTTACGTGAATATCATCTTTTATTATTACATTGATTGCCTTTAAATATTTTATGTTTAAAGGGTGAGTATTTTTATTTTTAATTGACTTAAGTATTTTAATTAAAATACTGTTTTGTGGAATCAGTGATATGAATTTTTTCATCTTAGGTCGTGTATTTATTTTCTATTTGTTCATTAAGTTTTTTTTCTTTATTTTTGTTAAGAACATTAATTTTTCTTTTAGGTATTTATTATTTAATATTTGATTATAGAATTTTTATTGAGTGGGAACTTTTTAGTTTAAATGGTTCAATAGTTGTTATAACATTTATTTTTGATTGAATATCTTTAATCTTTATATCTTTCGTTTTATATATTTCTTCTTTGGTTATTTATTATAGTGAGGATTATATATTAGGTGAAAGGAATATTAATCGTTTTATTATAATTGTTTTAATGTTTATTTTGTCAATAGGTCTTTTGATTATTAGTCCTAATTTAATTAGTATTTTATTAGGTTGAGATGGATTAGGTTTAGTTTCTTATTGTTTAGTTATTTATTATCAAAATGTGAAGTCTTATGGTGCTGGTATATTAACTGCATTATCTAACCGTATTGGTGATGTTGCTATTTTAATTTCTATTGCTTGAATGTTAAATTTTGGTGGTTGAAATTATATTTATTATTATAGATTTATTATAAATTCATTGGAAATAAAAATTATTACTATATTAATTGTTCTTGCTGCTATAACTAAAAGTGCTCAGATTCCTTTTTCTTCCTGACTTCCTGCTGCTATAGCTGCTCCTACTCCTGTTTCTGCTTTAGTACATTCTTCTACTCTTGTTACTGCTGGTGTTTATCTATTAATTCGTTTTAGTCCTATATTAGATATTTACAATTGTGGTTGATTTTTATTATTAATTGGTTGTATAACAATATTTATAGCTGGACTTGGAGCTAATTTTGAATTTGATTTGAAAAGGATTATTGCACTTTCTACTTTGAGTCAGCTCGGTTTAATAATGAGAATTTTGTCTATAGGTTATTTAAAACTTGCTTTTTTTCATCTTTTATCACATGCATTATTTAAAGCATTATTATTTATATGTGCAGGTTCAATAATTCATAATTTAAATGATTCTCAAGATATTCGTTTTATAGGTTCAATTGTTAATTTTATACCGTTAACTTCTGTTTGTTTTAATGTTTCTAGATTATCTTTATGTGGAATACCTTTTTTGGCTGGATTTTATTCAAAGGATTTAATTCTTGAGATGGTTTGTTTAAGATGGGTTAATTTTTTAATTTTTTTTCTTTTTTTCTTTTCTACCGGTTTAACGGCTTCTTATTCTTTTCGTTTATTTTATTATTCTATATTTGGTGATAATAATTTTTATTCTAGTTTTTCTTATGATGATAAGGGTTATTATATTTCTTTTGGGATAATTTCTTTATTATTTGTTGCTGTTTTTGGTGGGAGATTTTTGTCTTGGTTAGTTTTTCCTATTCCTTATATAATTACTTTACCTTATTATTTAAAGTTTTTAACTATTTTTGTTGTTTTATTAGGTTCTTATTTAGGTTATTTTGTTTCTCATGTTAATTTTTCTTATGATTTGTTTTCTTTTAAATTTCTATCTTTTGTTAGATATGCAGGTTCTATATGATTTATACCTTTTCTTTCAACTAATTTTGTTAGATATTTTCCATTAAAGATTGGTTATTATTCATCAAAAACTTTTGATTATGGTTGAGGTGAATTATTTGGTGGTCAGGGTTTATATAGAATGTTTATTTATATAATTAATTATATTCAGTCTTGGTATGATTCTAATTATAAGATTTATTTATTAACATTTATTTTTTGAATGTTTGTTTTAATTTTATTATTTTTCTTATAAAACCTAAATAGCTTATAATTAGAGCGTAACACTGAAGATGTTAAGGTGATGTTTTATTTTTAGGTATTTATTTATAAATATGAATATATTGTTTTTACAGTGAAAATGTAATGTGTTATTTAAACTATATAAATATTAGAAATGTTAACGGAGTTTAACCGCTAATATAAAAAGTTAGCAGCTGTTTATATTGTCTTTACATTTCCTTAATTGGAACAGAAAGTTCAATTATATTATTAACAGTAATATGCCTCAATTTTGGCTTCAATTAATAGAATAAAGGTAAATTTAAATACCAAATTTTCAGGTCGAAACTGATTGCAATAATTCGCTTTTTATTCATAAAATAAGGTTAATTGAATATTCAATACTTTTTGAATGCAACCCAAATGTTATAGTTAACTATAACCCTATTCTGCTCATTGAAGAGCTCCTTGATTTCATTCATGATATAAACCGCTTAGTAAAACAATAATAAAGAATATTGTTGATAATGTTCATATTATTATATTTGATGTTTTTATAATAACAACAATTGGTAAAATTAATGCAATTTCTACATCAAAAATTAAAAAGATTATTGCAATTAAAAAAAATCGAAGTGAGAATGGTATTCGGGCCGATCTTTTTGGATCAAATCCACATTCAAATGGTGATCTTTTTTCACGATCATAAATTATTTTTTTTGATAGGATTGTTGCAATTATTATTACAATTATTGGGATAATAAAACTAATAACTATTCTTATTGATAGAATTAAAATTATTTTTCTTGATCATTAATCAATCTTTTTGATTGGAAGTCAAATGTACTTTTTATACTAGAAAAATATTATCTACCTCATCAGTAGATTGAAATATATAAAAATAATCATACTACATCAACAAAGTGTCAATATCATGCTGCGGCTTCAAAACCAAAGTGGTGATTTGGTGAGAATTGGTTTATTGAGTGGCGTATTAGGCATGTTAATAAGAAGATCGTTCCAATAATTACATGAAGTCCATGAAATCCTGTTGCAACAAAAAATGTAGATCCATAGATTGCGTCTGCAATAGTGAATGGTGCTTCTCAATATTCATAGGCTTGAAGAAGGGTAAAGTATATTCCTAAAATTACTGTAAAGAATAACCCTTGTAATGCTTGAGTATGATTTGATTCTATAAGTCTGTGATGTGCTCATGTTACTGTAACTCCTGAAGCTAGTAGAATTGCTGTATTAAGTAAAGGAATTTGTATAGGGTTAAACGGTTGAATTCCTATGGGTGGTCATAATATACCTAATTCAATTGTTGGGGCAAGTCTTCTTCTAAAAAATGCTCAAAAGAATGATATAAAGAATAGTACTTCTGATGCAATAAATAAAATTATTCCTCATCGTAGTCCAATTGAAACAAATCTTGTATGTAATCCTTGATAAGTTCCTTCCCGAACTACATCTCGTCATCATTGAATTATTGTTAATAATGTAATTCCTATTCCAATTAAAAATAGGTTTATGTTAAATAAATGAAATCATTTAGCTAGTCCTGAAACTAAAACTATTGCTCCAATAGCTCCTGTTAGTGGTCAAGGTCTATAATCAACTAAGTGAAATGGGTGATTTGAATGGGTTGTTAACATAAGTTTAGTAGACTTCTCTAGAATATAATGTTCTTAAAATTGAGAATACATATGCTTGAATTATTGCTACTGCTGATTCTAAAATTAATAATAATATTTGTCCAATGATTAATATTGAAATTAAATTTATTGTTATTGACGGTCCTGTATTTCCTAATAATGTTAATAATAAATGGCCTGCAATTATATTTGCTGCTAGTCGTACTGCTAATGTTCCTGGTCGAATAATATTTCTAATGGTTTCAATTAAAACTATAAATGATATTAATGCAGGTGGTGTACCTTGTGGTACTAGGTGTGTAAATATATGATTAGTATGGTTAAATCATCCAAATATTATAAATCTTAATCATAAAGGTAATGCAATTGTAAATGTTAATACTAAATGTCTAGTTCTTGTAAAAATATAAGGAAATAGTCCTAAAAAATTATTAAATATTATTATAATGAAAATTGAAATAAAAATGAATGTTGTTCCATTAAATGATTTTGGTCCTAATAATGTTTTAAATTCATTATGTAAAGTTAAGTTTATTTTATTTCATATAATGTTGATTCGTGATGGTGTTAATCAGAATAAAGATGGAATTAATAATAGTCCAATAAATGTTCTAGTTCAATTTAATGATAGATTAAAGATATTAGTAGATGGGTCAAAAGTTGAAAATAGATTTGTTATCATTTTCAGTTTAGATTTTTTCTTTTAATTATTTTTTTATCATTTATTTTAATTATATAAATTTTGTAGGAGAAGAAATTTATTTGATTAAATAGAATTAATGTAATTGAAAATATAATAAATAATGAGAATCATATTAGTGGAGATATTTGAGGGATTTAGATTAATATTCCTCATCAGAAGTAGACGTTAATTTACTATTTATTGGTTTAAGAGACCATTACTTACTTTCAGTCATCTGATGGACAAGGTGTACTAATATTTAGTTATTTTAGATTGACATTCTAATGTTATAAATTTAACTAACTCCTTATATTATTTTAGATAATCATTTAATAAATAAATTTACAGACGTTCTTTCAATAACAATTGGTATAAATCTATGATTTGCTCCGCAGATTTCTGAACATTGCCCAAAAAATAAACCAGGTCGATTTATTGTAAATGTTCCCTGGTTTAATCGTCCAGGTGTTGCATCAATTTTAATTCCTAAGGCAGGTACAGCTCATGAATGTAATACATCTGATGCTCTAGTAAGGATTCGTACTTCTGTATTTATAGGTAAAATTGTTCGGTTGTCTACATCTAGTAGTCGAAATCCTTCGTTTTCTAGATCTCTTTCTGGTTTTATATAAGTATCAAATTCTACATCAATAAAATCTGAATATTCATATCTTCAGTATCATTGTCGTCCAATTGTTTTGATTGTAACTATTGCGTCAACTGAGTCATCTAATAAGTATAATAGTCGTAAAGATGGTAATGCAATAAAAATTAATGTAATTGCAGGTAGTGCTGTTCAGATTGTTTCAATTAAATGTCCATGGAGTATATTTCGATTAGTATAATTAATTGTTAATATATATCTTAGAGAATATCCTACAATTACGGTGATTAATAATAACACAACTATTGTATGGTCATGAAAGAATGACAATTGTTCTATTAAAGGTGAAGCTCCATCTTGTAATGATAAATTTGATCATGTTGCCATTAAAAATTTCTAATAAAAGGTTAAATCTTTATATTTAGAGCTTAAATCTACCGCACTAATCTGCCATATTAGAAACTAGAAATTAAAGGTAATTCTGAATAACTGTGTTCTGCAGGGGGATTATTTTGTAATCATTCTGTCGAACTATTTATGTTTGCTCTAAATATAATGGTTCGATTAGTAATTATTCTTTCTCATATAATTAAAATAAATATAATGATTCCGACAATTGAAATTGTTGACCCAATTCTTGAAATTACATTTCATGATGTATAAGCGCCTGGATAATCAGAATATCGTCGTGGTATTCCTGCTAAACCAAGAAAATGTTGTGGAAAGAAGGTTAGATTTACACCAATAAATATAATAGTGAATTGAATTTTTAATCATGTATTATTTATTGTTAGTCCTGTAAATAGGGGATATCATTGAATAATACCTCCTATAATTGCAAATACTGCACCTATAGATAAAACGTAGTGGAAGTGTGCAACTACATAATAAGTATCATGTAATACAATATCTAGGGATGAATTTGCTAATACAAGTCCTGTTAAACCTCCAATTGTAAATAAAAAAATAAATCCTAGAGCTCATAATAATGGTGGATTAAACTTAAATTTTGTTCCATATAATGTTGCTAATCATCTAAATACTTTAATTCCTGTAGGTACAGCAATAATTATTGTGGCTGATGTAAAATATGCTCGTGTATCTACATCTATACCTACTGTAAATATATGGTGTGCTCATACAATAAATCCTATTAATCCAATTGATAATATAGCGTAAATTATTCCTAATGTTCCAAATGATTCAATTTTTCCACTTTCTTGACATACAATATGTGAAATAATACCAAATCCGGGTAAGATTAAAATATATACTTCTGGGTGTCCAAAGAATCAAAATAGATGTTGATATAGAATTGGGTCACCTCCTCCTGCAGGGTCAAAGAATGAAGTATTTAAATTACGATCAGTTAATAGTATTGTAATAGCTCCTGCTAAAACTGGTAATGATAATAATAGAAGAAGGGCTGTAATTGCTACTGATCAAACAAATAATGGTGTTTGATCTAATGTCATTCTTTCTGAACGTATATTAATAGCAGTTGTAATAAAATTTACTGCCCCTAGAATTGAGGATACACCTGCTAAATGTAATGAAAAAATAGCTAAATCTACGGATGCTCCTCCATGGGCAATAGCACTTGCTAGTGGTGGATATACAGTTCATCCTGTTCCTGCTCCTATATCAACTATTGAAGATATAAGAAGAAGAGTTAATGATGGTGGAAGTAATCAAAATCTTATATTATTTATTCGTGGGAATGCTATATCTGGGGCCCCAATTATTAAAGGTACAAGTCAATTTCCAAATCCACCAATTATAATAGGTATTACTATAAAGAAAATTATTACAAATGCATGTGCTGTAATAATTACATTATAGATTTGATCATCTCCAATTAATGATCCTGGTTGTCCTAATTCAGATCGAATAATTATTCTTATAGATGTACCAATTATTCCTGCTCATGCCCCGAGTAAAAAATATAAAGTACCAATATCCTTATGATTTGTCGAGAATAGCCATTTTTGCGGTAAGATGGCTGAATTAATAGGTAATAGACTGTAAATCTATATATGGGAAAACCCTCTTACCATATAAATTGGCTTTATATTCAAAAATGATATTAGACTGCAATTCTAAAGGTGTAAATTAAACTATACTAAGGCCTAAAAGATTTCTTTTAATTATAACTTTGAAGGTTATTAGTTTCTTTAACTTAAGTCCTTAGTATAATGAAATTAATGTTGATGTACAAATTAATCCGAGTGTAGAAATTATTACTATTGAGGTTAATAAAATTTTTGATTTATTAGGTTTAATTCTTATAAATCAAAAGTTTTCTGTGTAAGATATAATTAGTGCTGAAAATCTAATTCGTATGTAGTAATACAGTGTGATGGTTGTAAAAATTACCATGATTGTTATAATTGTTGTCATATTATTTTCAATTATTATTTGTATAATAATTCATTTTGGTAGAAATCCTAAGAAAGGTGGAAGACCACCTAAAGATAAAAGGGATAAAAATATTATGAATTTAATTTCTGTTTTTATGTTATTTGATGAATAAATTTGATTTAAGAAAAATAGATTTATATTTTTGAATAGTAAGACTATAATTATTCTTAATGTTGAGTAGATAATGAAATACAATTCTCAAATGTTTTCTCTGATAATTAGGGAACTAATTATTCATCCTAGGTGTCTAATTGATGAGTATGCTAAAATTTGTCGTAAAGATGTTTGATTTAAACCTCCTAAAGCTCCAATAATAATTCTTAAGATGTTAATTATGAACATAAATGTTCTTATTTGGATACAGTATGAAAGAACTATTATTGGAGCAATTTTTTGTCAGGTTATTAAAATCAAACAATTAATTCATCTTGATATACTTATTACTTCTGGAAACCAGAAATGAAATGGTGCAGCACCAATTTTTAACAATAATCTGGATCTAATTATTATTGATGGGATAATTTCTTTTTCCCAGTTAATTGGTATTTTTATCTGAATCAGCAAAATCGAAAATAATAATATTGTTGATGCTATTGCTTGAACAATAAAATATTTAATTGCTGATTCATTCATCATTATATTTTTATTATTTGCTAATATGGGAATAAATGATAGTAAGTTGATCTCTAGTCCTATTCAAATACCAATTCAAGTATTTGACGAGATGGACAAGATCGTTCCTATCAACAATGTTGATAGGAAGAGAAGTTTTATAGAGTTGTTGTTCATTAAAAAGGAGAAGGTTAATACTTCTATAAATGGGGTATGAACCCATTAGCTTAATTAGCTTACCTTTTTATTAAATTACATTAAGGTGTAAGATGCACATCAGTTTTTGATACTGAAGGTGTTAGTTTAATTCTATCTAATGTAATGTTAATGAGGGTAATATTGATTACTTTATTTATCCTATCAAGATAATCCTTTACTCAGGCACCTCATT